CAATAAATAAGAAGACAAAGGGGGATTTTTTTCATAGATTTTGATTTGGTATCGTTTTGGCGGCATGGCCGAGCGGTAAGGCGGGGGACTGCAAATCCTTTTTCCCCAGTTCAAATCCGGGTGTCGCCTAATCACCAAAAGAATTGAGATACTCCCTTCTATTTTGCTGCTATAATTTGAAAAATTTTTCCGGCGGAAGCCAACGGAGGAAACTTATAAATCTTGAGAGTCCTTCCATTACTAATGGAGTGTCTACGAGCCGAGTTTGGAATTCGATTGGATAGCAGGACGGAAATCGAATTCCGTTTTTTATTTTAGTTGCGGAAAGGCCATAAGAGACTTTGTATACATATTGTCTTTGCGTACTCCGCAATCAATATTAATTCGATTGACTGAGTAATTGGCTTTTACTTAGTATATACCTGTTTTGTATATACCTGTTTTCTTTTTTCGTTAACCTCTAGTCAAAAACATAATAGGGCGTCTTTCATAGAGACAATAAGGAGACGTTAAGTTAAGGATTAGATCAAAAGAAAATGGGAAAGAAATAGGATATGGGCTAGGTAGTGATCTACCTTATATTCTATATATTCTATTTTTTTTTTATTCTATTTTTTTTTATACTTTTTATTTAACTTAATGAAGGGCAACAAAAAAAGAATCTATTTTTCTTATTTCTACATACTATATATTAGTAGCATTTCTTTGATACTTCCAAGGGGTCTCCGCATATTTTTCTTGTGCTTAATCTTTTCTGATTATACTAGAATTCTTATAAGACTCCTTATAAGTTAATAAGTTAATAAGTTAAAGTTGGATTTATTGGATTGTTTCATCAACGATCTTAGGTTAGAATTTTTGACTCTGCGCCAGTGATTCCACTATTATTTATTAGTGAACAATAATTCAAGAATTTCGTCATAGAGATAGGGGACATAATTCACATGGATATAGTAAATCTCGCTTGGGCTGCTTTAATGGTAGTCTTTACATTTTCTCTTTCACTCGTAGTATGGGGAAGAAGTGGACTCTAGAAGTATTACTAATTGTAATTGAGTTGTAGGAATTAAACTGTATCAAATTTTTTATAAATCGTTCAGGTCTGAAAAGCTTTTTTTAGTTGAAATTTCACTCTTTCAACACTATTTCAATTTAAAATTCAATTTTTAAATTGAAATAGAAATAAAAAAATATCTGCATTTCAAAATTTTCTTGGGTTTTAGTGTAGTAATATAGTTTATGAATAATATATATGAAGAATATTCTTTCAATCAAACAAATATTTCAATTATTTACGTGTTTGTATTTCGAAAGTAAAAAGAATACAAAGTAAAAGAAATACAAATGGTAGTAAATTTATTCCAACTTAATTCTTGATCAATTTTCTATTTCGATGAACCGACTCTTACTAAAATTAGATATGGACCGTGAGGAAGAGTTGAACTTTTTTTATTTTACTTTTTTGGTTCCTTTTTTATTATTCAAAAATAAAATAGTTCTGTTATTACATTACAATTACGTAGATACACATTTTCTATCGGAAACAACACAGACATAGTAGTTCTTTAACGAGATACTACACAGACTAAAATAGTGTCTTGTCTTGGGCGAGTCGCATATTGTGCACTTCCCGTTTGTTTTAATATTTTGAAAATTTGATTTATGTTGTACTTATTTTATTGAACTCACTTTTTATTGAACGCACTATTCAAACGTTAAAAGAGGTTTACTAATCCTTTAGCCCCCCCTTTTTTTCGAAATTCGAAGGAGTTTCCATAGATCATCTGGAAACTGATCGATCAATGACCTCTTCGTCAGAATGCTATGCTAATAAAAAGATTACTTTAATTTTCTTTTATTATACCCATCAAAGAGGCCCTTGATTCTTTTGATCGGAATTCATATTGAAAATAATCAGCAATCTGGGAATTAGAATCGTACGAGTCGCTTTTCAATTAGTTCAAATTGATTGAAATCAACACAAATTAAATAGAAATATAAGACAGGTGCATAAAGCAAAGAAATCGAATTGGTGGGAGGCACTATATTTATATATAATATATAATTGATATACATATATATACCGATATATAGAAATCTGACGATACTATTATAGATTGATCTCTATTAAATTAATCCGGATTACAATACACCTTATATACACTACAATAACAATAGTAGATAGTATGGTAGAAAGAAATATCTGAATCTTTCTACCATACTATCGTATTTATTTCATAGAATACGGCGAATTCTAGTCTGCCCAGTTCATTTAAGACGCGAAATTTGAATCCCTTTCGTCTCTTCAATTCTTGATAAGAACTAAAAAGTCCAGTTTAATTCAAATTAATCACCTTGGCTGACTGTTTTTACGTATATTATAAGTAAAAAAGCGGTAGGAACTAGAATAAACAGTGCAGTAGCAATAAATGCGAGAATATTTACTTCCATAATCTCATTGTTTCGTTTTTCTTTAATTTAATTCGCAATAACTCGGGAGTTAATCCCATAGAGATAATAAATCTTTCGCTTGTAAATTCAATGGGATGAATTACATCTCGATGATATCGAATCGGATCAATATCATGAATAACAATATCTGCACTATCAAATCAACTCATCGTCAAGAATTGAATAGTATAACATAGGACAATCTTTTATCCATACCGAACTCCAATTTTTTTTCCTGATCCAACCAATAATTTTACTTTTTTTTATTTATCATTCTTTTTTATTCTTTCTTTTATATAACCTACTGCCCCTTTTGTACAACCATCTGATGAAGTATCATTGAACCGCCCGTACACTTACCATTGATTCTAAACAACCCCCAACAAACAATAGAAGATAAATAAAAAAAAGGAGGGGGGAAAGAGTTAAGTTCGAAACTTCTTTTTTTACTGAGCGAATCTAATCTCCTCGGAAAACAAAAGAAAGATGATAAAGACGAGTACAAGTTTCGGTATAAAAAATCTAATATTCCATCAAATTAACTATAATTATTTATTATTATTTATTTTTATATAAAAATAAATAAAGTTTGTTCTTTCAAGGAAACCCCTTAATAAAAAAATAGCGCTCCCCTAATAAAAAAGCGATCCCTGAAAGTATTCTATTACAATAACTAAGTTATTTTATATCATGCAAATTCCCTTTCTATATGTACTTCCGGGAAACATAAAGTACTCTACTCTATTCGACAGAGTAGCAGTAATCGAAAAAAGCCATACCCGGTACAGTATGGTATCTCTTGGAATCCTGAATGTGATGCTACCAATAATTGTCCTAATCCACATATGTCTATCGCTCATCAATCGAATCAGTACTAGTCAAAGAAATGAAAATTCCCCGATTGATGATAAAAACGAAATTCGACTTACTTTCACAAAAAAGAGAGAGCGGAGTTTATATATTTTTTTATTGGATCCGTCGGGACTGACGGGGCTCGAACCCGCAGCTTCCGCCTTGACAGGGCGGTGCTCTGACCAATTGAACTACAATCCCAAGTAAATACAATAATAAAATAAAGTATTATGTATACATATTTTTATTATTTTATTCTAACCCCTTCAATTTTGAATTTAGATTCAAATTGGCGTGTTGTAACAGAGCCGCGAGTGATATATATAATATCATATGGGTATGCGCTTCGCTTTAGTGAGACCGACCTGGATTACTAGTAATCCTTTCGTTATTGACAAATAAATGGGATAATTACTCTTTCAATGAAAAGGGTTTTTCTTTATCCCTTTCCTTCGATTGTATTTTACACTTACAGATCCTGATATGAATATAGATCATTATCAAGATCCTAATTTGTTGGAAAAATAGAGTAAATAAATAGTGCTGGGGATCGGGCATTTCTGGAGAGCACAAAATGGGTTATATGATACCATTTCGTGTGTAGATCGGCGGATTTTTGGGCCGAGCTGGATTTGAACCAGCGTAGACATATTGCCAACGAATTTACAGTCCGTCCCCATTAACCGCTCGGGCATCGACCCAGGAAGAATAAATTCCAGGCTTATTGATAATCCATGATCAACTTCCTTTCGTAGTACCCTACCCCCAGGGGAAGTCGAATCCCCGCTGCCTCCTTGAAAGAGAGATGTCCTGGACCACTAGACGATGGGGGCATATCATACTTGAACGACCGCCAGGATACTATGCTGATAGTATGCACAATTTTAAAAATTGTCAATATAATGGGATGGTATGACTCGAGATGGAGGATCTTTCCATCTTTCACGATTCTATAGGATTTTTTCCGCCAATAATTTAGTTCATAATTTAGTTCAGAGGCTGCGCCAAATTTCTTTATCAATCATTCAATGAGATATGTTGGATCCCTGTTAAATTAGTAGGTACGTGTATCAATCAAATAAATTTCGTTATGATGTCAATTCCAATTAGGATCGAAAAAAATCCATTGTCATTGCATTTCTATTTATCAAATCCAATATCAATAAACCATTTTATTTTAACTATATTCACTAGTATATCCTCCCCTAGAATTTTATTTAATTTAACAGACAAGTCAAATTTTTCATTTCTGAACGAACCGCTATAAATATAAGATATAGTCTTATATGTACATATATTATAATAAGTCTATATACTAAACTCATAGTGGCTAGTGAATTTATTCAGGAATTGAATCAAACGAGCCCTTTTAACTCAGTGGTAGAGTAACGCCATGGTAAGGCGTAAGTCATCGGTTCAAATCCGATAAGGGGCTTTGGTTTTTTCATAAATAAAAAAATCTGAGGCTAGTATTCGTATTTGAATTACGAATAAAGTTATTGTGGATATTTGTAATAAATCAAAGTAACAAATTATATAATGTAATATACGTATAATTTTTTATCATTATAGAAATGATAACATACTAATAAATTAGAGTTAATTTAGAGTATAGTTATAAATTTGCTAATATTATTATAATGAATTATAAATTATAATAAATATGGATTAAGTCGTCTCCTTGAATAAAATATTTT